ATGAAAACTCAAATATATTTTCGAATAAATTTTCAAATTCTTTAGCAGTCATTAATTTTTCCTTGTTTGTTATTAAAATAATATATTATCAGTATAACATATTATACATTATAAAGTTAGTTTTAATTACCAGTCCGCCTCTCTTTAATCTAAATAAGCTTCGCTTATTTAGATAACCTTGCTTTAAATAACGAACACAGAAGACTTTTTTTTGTGCTTCGCTAGGTTCGTTATAAAGGTGCCTAAGCTACTAACTTCGCCCTTGTCGTAGCCGACAGGGTAACGATTAGTAGCAAGGTTGACAAGCAGAGCTTGTATACCCCTTCGGTAAACACAAAGCTTGTTAACCTTTCCCCTTCGGGGTGAGGGGTGAGGAGTGAGGCAACGGGTAATCAACTTTCGGTTAATAACCTTGACCTAACTCTGAAAGAGCAAGGTTATCTAAATCCCTACGGGATTTTGATTACCCCTCGGGTTGAGGTCAAGTTTATAAGCGAAGCTTACTTATTCTTTCAGAGTTGGGAAGTGGATTACTAAGGGGACAAAATAATCTTACTAATCGAACCAATTTTTACATGCTGTTCCGTATGTAAAATTGAATTTAAGTATTTTATAGAAAACTAGAAATAAAAAAATTTAATTTATGAAAAAAAATAAATCGCAGAAAATTAATATTCGCTAGAATTTTTTTTTAGTCTTAAATTTTTATAATCATTTATACACAACATATTGAAAATCTAGTTAATAAAATTAGCTCACTTTTAATTTAAATTAATTTAATTAACAGCTATAAAACAAAGCCGGAGCTTCTAACATTCGAGCTTAAAGATAAAATTTATCCTGTACGAATAAAAAATTATTTATAACTTTAAGTTGCATAAAACTCTAAAAAAATATATAATACAAATTAAGCCTACTTAGCTCAGTTGGTAGAGCATCCGTCTCATACGCGGATCGTCACTAGTTCAAGTCTAGTAGTAGGCATTTTATTGATTATGTCTTTAAACTCTATAAAATTTTTTAAAAATAAATTTTTTGCTAAAAATTATTGAGTTAAATAAAATTATTTTTTTGTTCAATACCGATTGTACTACTATTGACATTAATTATATAATTTACTATTATTAAATAGAGAGTACTTAGTTTAATATAAATAAGCCTTCGTGATGGAATTGGTAGACATGCTAGTTTTAGGAACTAGTGCGTAATTGCGTGTCGGTTCGAGTCCGACCGGAGGCAACTAAAAAGATAATACGTCTTGATCTTTCTTTTGTTTTTATTTAATGTCATATATAAATTTCCAAGTAAAAAAATGTCACTAAAGAGTAAATTATTCAAAATATGTAAATAAAAATCCTAAATTTATGAACTAAATTTTTATTTTTAATTTTATAAAAGTTAAGGCTAGTTATTTATGAAAATAGAGAAGCTCACACCTAGTTAGTGATACTTTAAATTTACTTAGAACCAACACTATCTAATTTTAATATTTGTTAAAGCATTTTACAAAAAAAAACCTGTTGAGTTTTGGCAACTCGATAAATTAGGGAGAATTTTTACTGTTTATTCAAAGATACAAAGTGTGATTTATAAAAACCTTTTATCTGTTGATAATTAAACATGAGCTAATAACAACTAAATTAGAAAATATAGAGCAGAGAAAGAAATTATAAAATTTTTATCAAAATTATAAATAATCTATTAATAATAAAAGTATTCCGGTTGTCACAAATTAAAATTTTTTGGTAAAGAAGGCAGTTCGCCTAAAGAAAAGCAACAGCCTACTTTGCTTTTCTTTAATATATTCTTTTGAAGTGTTTTTCTTGAAAATATTGAAAATTGACATTAAATATGCATAATATAGATATATAGAATTAAAAAAAATAAAAAAGGGACTGTAGTTCAATTGGTTAGAGCACTGCCCTGTCACGGCAGAAGTTGCGGGTTCGAGTCCCGTCAGTCCCGTTTAAGCAAATCGGATTAATTTTATAATATAACAAGCTATTACTTATTACCTCAAATATTAAAATTAATAATACTAGACCTTTATAAAACTCCACTTAAAAAATAAAATTCTATATTTTTGTAAATTATAATTATATACTTTTTTAATATTTTACTTTTCGATAAAAACTAGTGTTACTAGATAAAAAAATACATAAAACATAGTTTCACTCTTCGTTGTAATAGTTGAAGATTAATATAAGATTATGTTTTTTTGTTGAAAGCAACGCTTGAAAAGCGTATACAATTTTTACTCTTAAAATAATTTCTATGACTACTAAAGCTGACTTGAAAGAAATCAACTTTATTTAAATTTTTTTGATTTAAATAGCATTATAAATGATTTTAATAAACTTAATATATTTAACTTTTCTTATACTAAAAATTTTAAGCTCTCAGTAAAAAAATCGATAGAAATCACATTTTTGTATAAAAAAAGTTAAATATATTAAGTTTTACCTTTAGTGTTAAGCACTTTGTTTGTATAGAAGTGAGAACAGAGTTTTGAGGGTTACCAGTTACCTATTTAATATATAACCCACTTTTCTTCTAGGCTCAACGAATCGCTGCGAATGTAAAAATGCCTAATTATATTTTTAATTAGAATTTTTAAACATAAAAAAATTTATAGAATTATTCATTTTGACTAGCCGTTTTTACATATAGTATTAGCAAAAATGAAGTAGGTATTAAAATAAATAGTGCAGTTGCAATTAATCCAAGAATATTTACTTCCATAACAATTATCCTTAATAATATATTGTAATTAATTTTTGAAAATGAAAATTATATTTTTACAACCAAAGTTTATAAAAATATAAAAATTAAATACTGAATAAAACAAAATCTTATTCTGCATTTTTAGACTGAAATAGAAAAAAAGATACAAAAGAATTCTTCTAATTAACCAATAAAAAAATATTAAACTTAATCATTTAATTTATTAGCACGATTTTATTTAAAACTTTATGTTTACCATAGACTTTAAAATTTAAAGCTTTATTTTATATTGTTCAAATTATTCTCTACAGTAACATAAAAAGTCTGTCTAAACTACTAAGCTAATTTGTAGCAAAGTTACTATTTTAATAAAAAAATTTATAAACACTTGACTTAAAATTTAAATAAGCTTTTTTTAAAAGCCTTTTTTTTTTCGCGACTGGGAATAATTATATTTAGAATAAAGCAAGTGGACTTTATTTTAAACATTTACATTATCAAGATTTAAATTAATAATTTTATCTGGTGAACAAGTCTAAAATTTAATAAAATATAATTTAAATATTCTTGCCGTTCTAAAAAAAATTTAAGTATCCAAAATAAGGTCTTTTTTTCAGCAAAATTAATAAAAAAAATTAAAGTTTTTCTTTTTTTTAGGAATCCTTATATTATTTTACAATAAATTGAGTATAAATAGTTTAAGATTTTTTTATTCAGTTTTAAACTTTGATTATAACCTTTAAAAAGTTATTTTTTATTAATTTTAGTATTACTTCAACTTCTCTAAAAAAATTATTCTAGTATAAAAAAGTTAAATTTTTCGAAACCAAATTAAATTATCACACAAACTAGTTTTTAAGCCAAAACTTTCAATTAAAAAAAGTAAATAATTAACTGAGTAAATTTTCTTTTATCTCAAAAAAGCTAATATTAGTTTCCGGATATAGTATTTGTAGTGAAACGGATTAAATACAAATTAGCTTTATAATCACAGACTATTATAAATTTATTATCTAAAACTTTTACCGTTTAAAAAAGTAAAAAAATATTCTAGATAAAATTTTTTATAACTATCTAAGCTAATGTTAATCCTTAAATAATTTATTTGGGCCTGTTAAATCTAGTTAACATGTTTAATTATTTATCTAAAATCTTTAATTTTGAGACTTTCAGCAATAATCTTCACTGGTACTTCAGGCCTTATTTTAATTTGGATTAGACAGTTACATTTATAAAGCATAATCGCGGCTTCTATTAATTATACCTAGTCTTATTTCCCGAAAGAGTTTTCTTATTATTTGATCTATAACAATAAAAGTAATTTTCTGACGAACAAAAGTAAATGTTAAAATTGTTTAGTTTAAAATTCTTTATTTAAAAATCGCTACTGTTTATGACAAATTATAAATAGAATTTGGACCCAAATTTTGACTTTATTAAAGCTGATAGGTTTAAATAACATGCTCCCTAAATTACAAAATTCTAAACTTCTTGTTTAAATTTAGAAACTATATGTAAGCCTTAAAAAAAAATGAATGCTGTTTTGGGAAGGCTTACATTTTATATAAGCTTGGCTTAGGGAGAGATTCGCTAATGAAAATACTTTAAATAACCTTGCCCTAAATGTTTTATGTTTGATCAAACATAAGTTTTCTCTTTCAGAGAAAACCTTCGGAGTGAGGGCAGTAGTGAGATTTATAACATGGACTGGTAAGGAATTAGGAAAAGCCTTGGCAAATAGCTTTATATTTTATACAAAGTATACAACATTAAAAAAAATTAAATAAAAAAAATTGTCATTACAAAGTAATAATCATTCTTGCGAACTTCAGTTATAATACTATGAAATAATAAAGCAAAGATCTAATATTGAAAGAAAATTTACTGTTTAACAATAAAAGCGTAGAAATAATTTAAACTTACCTAAAATTTTTTATTTATAGTTTGCTCGCTATTTTTATTTGAATTAATAAAAGTAAACTTAAAGTAAAGTTTTGATAATGGACTTTTGTCTAAACTTTAAGTTGACAGCCTTGAAAAAAATGTTATTATGCTTTCCAGTTATATCTCATACAGCAGCCCAGTGATAATAAAGGACACAGTTTACAAATCATTAGCAAAAAACATCTTTATTTAAGTTTAAGTTATTGTTAGAATATTAAGTATTGCAATTCTAAATTTTATTTTTCCAAAAGAGTCTAACTCCCTAATAAAATTCTTCATAAAAGTCTTTAGAAATTGAAGCCTGGCATTGTTTATTATAAATTATAAATTGTTAATAGAAAAAAAGGCTGAAATCCAATTTTTCTCTTTCTAGACTTGGTTGTAGAAACAAAGTTCCCCCTAACTATTTTTAACTTTGTGTAAAAGATAAAGTTTACTCTTTCCAAGGAATCTTTGGGAGAATTTTTTTTACAGAAGAAGTTTTAAAAATACCCTTAAGCATTCTTTTTACCTTTAATTTTTAATTTAGAAATTTAGTTACTAATAAAATAAAATTTAAAACCTGTAGATCCAACAATTAATTTATAAATTTTATGAAAAATATCAATTTTGAAATTCTTTTAGGAAATGTGTCCTTCATTTTATTATTTGGAATAATGATTTTTTATTGGCTTGAAGTTAATTTTTCTTTCTTTTCTCGATTTCATTTTATTGCCTTTTCGACAACAATTTTTGCTAATTTTATTTTATTAATGTTATTAATCATCCGGTGGCTTAATTATGGCCACTTCCCTCTAAGTAATATGTTTGAATCTTTGATTTTTCTTTCTTGGAGTTTAACATTACTTCAACTCATTTTAGAGACACTCAGTAAAAATAATTTTTTAGGAGCAATTATATCACCAATAGCCTTATTTACTAATAGTTTTGCTTCATTTTCTTTACCACCAGAAATGCAAAAAGCTAGTGTTTTAGTTCCTGCACTTCAATCTAATTGGTTAATGATGCATGTTACGGTAATGATGCTAAGTTATGCAGCTTTATTAGGAGGGTCGTTATTGGCAATTGCTTTTTTAATTATTACTTTTGGAGAAAATACTAATCTAACAGGAAATAGTCTTGGATTGGTTCCTACTGATTTTGATACCAATAAAGAATTTTCAGTTGATTTTTTAAATTTAGAATCATCTTCTCAACTATTACAATACCAAACTGGAAATACAAAACAGTTTCAAGCTATTACTTCAGATAACTCCGAAGAGACATTTTCCAGTAAAGAAAATTTTATTTTAAGATCTCTTTCTGAGTTAGAAGAAAGTAGAAAAAGTTATTTCTTAAATAAAGAAAATATTAATTATAAATTGGCTAAAACATTAGATAATTTAAGTTATCGTACTCTAGGTATTGGTTTTCCATTATTAACAATTGGAATATTATCAGGAGCAGTTTGGGCAAATGAAGCCTGGGGTTCTTATTGGAGTTGGGACCCAAAAGAAACTTGGGCTTTAATTACATGGATCGTATTTGCAGTTTATTTACATACTCGAATTACTAAAGGTTGGCAAGGTAAACGGCCCGCCATTATTGCAAGCATCGGCTTTTTTATTGTTTGGATCTGCTACTTAGGTGTAAATCTATTAGGTAAAGGGCTTCATAGTTATGGCTGGGTGCAGTTAAACCTGTAAATTTTTGTTTTTATTATGATCAACCCTATTTATACCAAAATTAGATCTTTTTTTACTATAAAAAACTATCGCATTTGATAGGCTTTTTCTAAATAGTCTCTTCCTTGGTCGGTAAGGATTTTAGTGAAAACTGCAAATTTTAAATTTAAAACTCCTTAGTTTTTCTTTTATATACACTTTGGAGTTAAGGCTTTGCCTCACCCCTAAGGTCTCTCTTATTATGTTGAAGAAAAAGAGACAAAGCTTAGTTAGGTAGCCTTAACTAAATTACTACCCAAGTTAGTAATAATGTTGTTTCATCCGAGGGGTGAGAAGAAATATCCCTCGGATGAACCCACGAAGCGCTCGAAGATCGTAACCAGATTTTGTTTTTTAAACAAAAAACCTTACGCCTAAGTCTTTCCTAACTCATTGAGAGCAAGATCTTGAAATTACATTTGATTACTCCACCCCTAACCCCTAGGTATACAAACGAAGCTTGTCTAGGAAGCGATCATAGATCGCAATCAAGTTTTACGCAGAAGACTTGTGTTCTGCGCTGCGCCCTTCGGGTAAAACAACCTTTCTACTAACTTCGTTAGTAGTTTAGCCTTTGCCTCACCCTGAAAGAGCAAGGTTAGAAAAATAAGCAAAGCTTATTTTAATTACAATGAAAAAAAATTATTTTAAATTTAGTTTTGCATGTCTCAAACTCATACAAAGCTATCTTTTCGATATCTTATTAGGCAACGCGAATTTAAAACTGCAAGTTGAACTTTAGGCTACCAACTAGGCTGCTAGCGTAGGCTATGTCTTAGGAGTTTTACAAATATCAAATCAGCTTATAAAATTGCCCATAAAAGAAAAAATAAAAAGTCGCTAAGTTACCGAATCGACTGTTATAAGCTTAATTAATATTTTTGAAGATCAAACTCTTAAATTTATAAATCAAGGATTTGTAGCAATTTTTGTAAATTATCTTTATAAAATTGGCGGTAAACTTGGTTTTGAATTTACAAAAAACTATAATATTGTGTGGATCAAAATCAATGAGAAAAACTGAGTTAAGAACTATAATTTCAGTCTAGATACTTTATTTTTATTTTAAAATTTAGAAAAAATGTAAACGAATAGCGTGTAATAAATAAATTGCAATAAACAAAAAAGCCAAGTAAAATCATCTTAAGGGTGTGTAGCTCAGTGGACTAGAGCACGTGGCTACGAACCACGGTGTCGGGGGTTCGAATCCCTCCTCGCCCATTTTTTAATATTACCAAGGTCTTAAAATGAAGAGTATAAACTTAATAAAGTTACGATATAATTTTGGAATCTTTTTTTATAATTTTTTTCTGGTAAAAAAAGACATTATAAGTTTAATTTTAGATTACAACTATAATTGATTTTTATTATTAGATCTATTAAATAATAAAAAGCTTGCATCAAATCTTTCCGTAGCAAAAAAATCCTAGTTCCCAACTTTCATTTCAATTCTTTTAAAGTTACTGCGTGACGTATTAATCAAGTATTTAACCAAACCGAACAATGCAACGTTTCTGATAACTCGGAATCAATTAAATTCTAAAGAAAAGCTTATTAAAGTAATACTCTGGTTTTAACATTTTAAAATCAAGATTACTAGTAAGTAAAAGAATATTGGGTAATCAAACTTCGTTTGATAACCTTGCCCCTACGGTAAACAGGCGAAGCTTGTTAACCCGGCTCTTTCAGAGTTGGGGGTGAGGCTAGGGTAAAAAATGCACTATAGCTACTAGTTTACTGCGTCCCACTTAAGCAGCTGCAATCAGAGTTCGCTTAAAAGATTTAAATTTAGAGTCAGAAGAAGATCTTTAAAAAAAGTCTTCAGGCTTAATAATTATCGTTACTCATCAGCATTTTTCGAAAGTTTTTTTTGCAAAAAATTTAAAGTAAAAGATGTTTATGTTTGATCGAAGGTTTTATATAAAATTTAATTTGTAAGATCCTAGTTTTATTATGAACAAGGCTCATAACTTTAAAAAAGTATTTAGAATACTACCTATCTCTTCTTTTGCTCTTTCAAAGTAAAGTGTTGATGTGAAAGCCAACCTTGATGCTTTCTCGTAAACTGTATATAGCAAGGTTTTGTGCTAAACCTTTAAAAAGCCTAGGTAAGCATAGTTAAGGTTTTAGTTTTTTTAAATGGGCTAAAACTAATAATCCAAATTAATTTATTACTTCAATGATAAAATTAATACCTGTGCTCGATGAGCGAAGAAACGGACAATAAGCATTGATAACTTTTTAAAATCGCAAGCATTATCTCCCATACTTTAGTCTCTAACCAGTTTTACTTTAATTGTAAACTATAACAATTTTATAATTAAAAAACTACCAAATTTTATTTTTTAGGTTATTAAAATAAATTTTTATTTAGTATGATAAATTCTAACTGTAAGCGTCGTTTTAGATTAAACACAGATACTTCTAGCACTTTGCCTTTGAGACGGACACAGATGAGACAAAATACAATTTTTTTAGCTTGTGGTAATTCAATTTTAGTTAGGCCTTCTCATTTGTTTCTCTCGAAACTAAAGCTTACAACAAATGTTCTAAGACACAGTTCCTTCAATCCAAAAGGTCAAGGTTATCAACTAGGGGTTGATTACCAAAGTTCTTGTAGTGCTCCAAGACAAGTCGGAACAGGTAAGTATTCAAGAAAAAAAGTTATATCACAAGTCTCCACAAGTGGAAATGAAATTACTAATTCAACTAGTATTGTCGATTCTCGAATTATAGTAATTACCTCTGGCAAAGGAGGAGTTGGGAAAACAACCGCTACAGCAAATTTAGGTATGTCGATAGCAAGGTTAGGTTATAAAGTTGCTTTAATTGATGCAGATATTGGTTTAAGAAATTTAGATTTACTTTTAGGTTTAGAAAACCGAATTCTTTATACTGCAATGGACATTTTCGAAGGACAGTGTAGGCTTGATCAAGCTTTAATTCGTGATAAACGATGGAAAAATTTATCTTTATTATCAATTTCAAAAAATAGGCAGCGGTATAATGTTACTCGCAAAAATATGGAAAATTTAGTCAAGTCCGTCTCTTCACTAGGTTACCACTTTATTTTAATTGATTGCCCAGCTGGAATTGATGTTGGCTTTATTAATGCTATTTCACCTGCTGATGAAGCTTTAATTGTAACAACGCCTGAAATTACTGCAATTCGGGATGGAGATCGTGTGGCAGGACTTCTAGAAGCTAATGGCATCTATAACGTAAAACTTTTAGTTAATCGAGTTCGTCCAGATATGATTCAACGGAATGATATGATGTCAGTCCGAGATGTTCAAGAAATGTTAGGAATACCATTACTTGGGGCAATACCAGAAGACAATCATGTAATTATTTCTACTAATCGAGGTGAGCCATTAGTATTAAAAAAGAAGTTAACCTTATCAGGCATCGCATTTGAGAATGCAGCTCGAAGATTAATTGGAAAACAAGATTATTTTATTGATTTAACAACACCGTATAAAGGTGTTTTTCAGAAGGTTCAAGAGTTTTTTTTAGGGGGAAATGGTTAAATCGACATTTACCAAGCTTGTTAAATAAAGAAATTTTTTTGATATAAAAAGTTTTCCTTCAAAATAAACTTTTTAAAATATAAACTAATTAAATCTTTAAACTGAGTAATCTAAATAAACTGGGCTTATTTATATTCCCGAAGGATAAAACTGGATGTAACCCCGTAGCGCAGAACAAAAGTCTTCTGCGTAAAAGGGTTACATTTAAACAAAAGAACGAAGCGCCGAAGCATAGAAAAAAACATAGAACAGAGAACATAGAAGACTTGTATTCTATGCTTAGGAGTCAGGTTAATAAGCTTTGCTTGTTTACCCATTGGCAAGGTTAGAAAAATAAGCAAATCTTATTTTTCTAACCTTGCCAAGACTACTAACAAAGTTAGTAGCGAAGCGCATAAAAAAAAGTGTTGTAAGAAAAAAACTTTCTAGTTTTAAAAAAATCCTCCAGCTGAAAAAAACTCTAGAGTTAGTTATTATTTTGGTAATTAATTTTTTTTACTATTACTGAATTATTTTCCAGCCTAAGAAGATAATTATCCTAATACTTATTCCCACCGCAGGTAAAAAAAAACTGAGCCCGTATAGCTTTCATTTCAAACTAGTTTGGTAGGGTATAGAAATCGAAAAAAAAACCTATAAGAACTGTATTTCTTAAAAGTAAAAGATTAATTTTTACTAACTAAAAAAATATTAGAAAAAAAATTAGAATTAGATAAGGCCAGTATTTAATTAGATACTTTATATTTTTTTATATTTTTTGATATTTTTTTATGACTATTAAGTAAAGTTCAATTTTAAAAAGTATTATTTATAAAATATAATGTTTAGGTTTTTAGCTTTCCCCCTTAACTTAAAATATTGTATTAACCTCTATACCAAGAAAGTATACTAGCCTTTTACTTACCATATATCCATTTTTATAAAGGTCTATTTTATTTTTACAAGCAAAACTAAACTTGTAAAACTAAAGTACTACTTATATTTTGCTGATTTAGTATATTTTGTACTTTCTATTCTTGTTTTGGTTTCTCCCCTCCCCATAAATGTGGTACAGGTTATAAAAAATACAAAGCTTATTTATCTCACCCTGCTTTTACTGTTACCGACAAGGTGAAGAAAGGCGCAAGGTTATATTAATAAGCTTATTTTTATTACCAGTTTTCTAATTTTATTTACTTACGAATAAAAAGTAAAACATAATTTATTCTAGATATACTTAAAAAGTATAATACCTTTAAAAGCAAAATCGCTTCTTTTTAAAAAATTTAAAGAAATTTTACTGGATTAAAATTAATCAATTTAAAACTTATCTCTTACTTTTTTACAAACTTATAAATAGTATTTTAAAATATTCAAGAAAGGAGTATACATAATGAAATTAGCAATTTATGGCAAAGGCGGAATTGGAAAATCGACGACAAGTTGCAATATTTCAATAGCTTTAGCGCGACGTGGCAAAAAAGTTTTACAAATTGGTTGTGATCCAAAGCATGACAGTACATTTACGTTAACAGGTTTTTTAATTCCAACAATTATTGATACGTTACAATCTAAAGATTATCACTATGAAGATGTGTGGCCAGAGGATGTTATTTATCAAGGCTATGGGGGTGTTGAATGTGTTGAAGCAGGAGGTCCCCCAGCAGGTGCCGGGTGCGGGGGATATGTAGTAGGTGAAACAGTAAAATTATTAAAAGAATTAAATGCGTTTTATGAGTATGACATAATTCTTTTTGATGTTTTAGGAGATGTTGTTTGTGGGGGGTTTGCTGCCCCGTTAAATTATGCGGATTATTGTATTATTATTACTGATAATGGTTTTGATGCTTTATTTGCTGCAAATCGTATCGTTGCTTCTGTACGAGAGAAAGCTCGTACTCATCCACTTCGATTGGCTGGATTAATAGGAAATCGAACTGCAAAACGAGATTTAATTGATAAATATGTCGAAAGTTGCCCTATGCCGGTGTTAGAGGTATTACCGTTAATTGAAGACATTCGTGTATCAAGAGTTAAAGGTAAAACTTTATTTGAAATGGCAGAATCTGAAATGGCTTTAACATATGTTTGTGATTTTTATTTAAATATTGCTGATCAACTTTTATCACACCCAGAAGGTGTTGTACCACTTGAATTACCAGATCGCGAACTTTTTAGTCTTCTTTCTGATTTTTATTTAAACCCTCAAGAGAATAGCACTGATGCTACTACTGAAAGCTTAGATTTTATGGTCGTGTAAACTCTATTTATTTAGAATTTTAAGTTTATACAATAGAAAAATAACTTTGTTACAGAACACTTTATCTCATACCTATAAACTGAAATAGAGTATTCTTATTCTTATTTTATAAATTCATTAGTTATCTTAAAAGTGGTATAAAAACGTTAAGTTTGATCTATATCAAGGTACGCTCACTTTAATTTTTTAAGCTAAAAACTAACTGTCAAGAAGGTAAGCAAAATGCAAATTTTGAACTTTTAGATGGAGTTAAGCAAGCCTTGGAAACCAAGATCCAAGATCTCGTACAATTTTCCCTAAAATTTTCAAACGCTACTGTATTTATAATTTATACATATAAGGTAGTAAGCTCGATTTGTTCTTGATATAGTTCGTATCCTGGTGTAGGTTTTACTCCACTCTTAGCATAAATTTGTAAAATACTTACTAAAAGCGTGACCCCGAAAGGGTATACAAGCTCTGCTTGTCAACCTTGCTACTAATCGTTACCCTGTCGGCTACGACAAGGGCGAAGTTAGTAGCTTAGGCAAGGTTATCTAAATAAGCAAAGCTTATTTTGATCATTAAATAAGCAAAGCTTATTTTGATCATTAAATAAGCAAAGCTTATTTTGATCATTAAATAAGGCTATTTATATAAAATTTTAATTAATTCACTATAAAATTTTATTGTTTCTATTAAATAAAAAAATTTCTTTTAAATCGAGACTTTTTTAGCCACATATTCTATTTTAACTTTTTATATTTTTAATATTAACCTTATACTTAAATCAAAAGAATTCGAGGAATTAAACTATGTCTGAAACGTTATCTGAAACTCTTACCTTTGAATGTGAAACTGGTAATTACCATACTTTTTGTCCAATCAGTTGTGTTTCTTGGCTATACCAAAAAATTGAAGATAGCTTTTTTTTAGTAGTTGGTACAAAGACTTGTGGGTATTTTCTTCAAAATGCTTTAGGAGTTATGATTTTTGCAGAACCCCGATATGCAATGGCTGAACTAGAAGAAGGAGATATATCAGCTCAATTAAATGACTATAAAGAATTAAAAAGACTTTGTGTTCAAATAAAACAGGATCGAAATCCAAGTGTTATTGTTTGGATTGGAACTTGTACAACAGAAATAATTAAAATGGATCTGGAGGGGATGGCTCCTCGATTAGAAGCAGAAATCGGTATTCCTATTGTAGTTGCTCGAGCAAATGGTTTGGACTATGCGTTTACTCAAGGTGAAGATACTGTTTTAGCAGCTATGGCACATCGGTGCCCAAATCAGGACTTAAGTAAGGTTTCTAATGGGGACTTAACTCTTCAAGAGCAAGGTTCTAAAACCTCTAATCAGTTCCCTTTAACTACAGTATTAAATAATAAAATTGTTAATAAGTTATTTAATTTTAATACAAAAATAGAAACAAATGACGTAACCCCGTATTATAATCATGCTCCTTTAGTACTCTTCGGCTCTTTACCAAGTACTGTTACAACTCAATTAAATCTTGAATTAAAGCGTCAAGGAATTAAAGTTTCTGGTTGGCTACCTTCCCAACGTTATATCGATTTACCTGTTTTAGGTGATGGTGTTTACGTTTGCGGGGTTAATCCTTTTTTAAGTCGTACAGCTACCACTTTAATGAGACGACGAAAATGCAAATTAATTGGAGCCCCTTTTCCAATAGGACCAGATGGTACACGTGCTTGGATTGAAAAAATTTGTTCTGTTTTTGGTATAACTCCTCAAGGTTTAGAAACTCGAGAAAATCAAATCTGGGAAAGTTTACAAGATTATGTTGATTTGATTAAAGGTAAATCAGTTTTTTTTATGGGAGATAATCTTTTAGAAGTTTCTTTAGCTCGTTTTTTAATTCGCTGTGGTATGATTGTTTATGAAATTGGAATTCCATATATGGATAAACGATTTCAAGCTGCGGAGTTAGCGTTATTAGAACAAACTTGTAATGATATGAATGTCCCACTTCCACGAATTGTAGAAAAGCCTGATAACTATAATCAAATACAAAGAATTCGAGAATTACAACCTGATTTAGCAATTACGGGTATGGCACATGCTAATCCATTAGAAGCTCGGGGAATTAGTACAAAATGGTCAGTAGAGTTTACTTTTGCACAAATTCATGGGTTTACGAATGCACGTGACATTTTAGAATTAGTAACGAGACCATTAAGACGAAATCAAAGTTTAGAGGGTTTAGGCTGGACAAAATTAGTAAAATCGGCAGTTTCTTAAATAGTTTGTAATTATTTACTCAGTCTAGAAATAAAATCAAGTACTCATGATAAAGCTAATATTCTTTAAATGCGTTAATCTATTGTGGGTCTTTTTGTTATATAAAAGCTAAATTACTACTTTTATTTTTATCTGATTTGAACTATTAACTTTAGGCAAAAGCAGGAAACACTTTATATTTTACTCAGTCCTTACCTAACTCTGAAAGAGCCAGGTTATCTAAATCCCTATGGGATTTTGATTACCCATTGGTAAGGACCAATAAGGACCAATGGGCGAGTAAAGTATTTACAGCACAATAGTATCAATCCTGCCTAAGCGGAAGATTCTATGTTGCCATTTGTATAGGTTTGGGCTGCTGTATTTCGAGTGATAAAAAAAGCTTTGCGTATTTTTCTAAACTTTGTCTGAGATATAAATTAGGTTTTTCCTAAGCGAATAACATCGTTAGCCTTTGTTTAACTCCGTCTTTGTCCAAGGTTACAAAAACAGAATACAGAAGACTTGGCAGAAGACTTGTGTTCTGTACTGACCAAAGGGAGTTTGTTTAAATGTAATTCTTTTAGGGTTACCTCCAGTTTTATCCTTCGGAGGAAACCTGGATTTATTTTCTGTGCTTCGACAAGTTCGTTTTTTAGGGTATATAAGCTTGGCTTCTATAGTCCTTACCAATAGGTAAGCGATCTTAGATCGAAACCCAGTTTATAATAAAAGTTCGTATCAAATATAAAGATACTTCTAACTCTGAAAAAGTAAATAAACTTTACTTATTTGTCTTACTAAGATATAAGAACGAGTTTATTAATCACAAAAAAAAGTGGGAAAAACCTTATCTCAGATATAATCTGAAGAAAAAAATATAAGATATAAAAAATATAGATTACAACATTATTTTTGTAATAGAGAATAATAGTTTTAGCTAAAGAAAAGTATTAACGTCTATTTTATTAAAAAAGCTCCTAGATTTACTATCATTTCACGTATTTATAAAAAAATACATGTCAGCTTTTGGTCTTATTTAAATCAAAAGCTATCTTGTTTCTTTGTTGGCCGAGTTCCTCTAAAGACCACTTAGGAATGCTATAAGATAGGGAAAACACGCTATTTGTCAAACAAGTAAAAGTATTACGAGTAATTTTCAAATCGGCTAGTAGTTTTTTTTATCAGTATGACAGAGGTTACTTGTTGCAATTTTATAATTTACTAAAGCAAGTAATCTCTCTATTTCTGAATTGGCTTTCACATATAGATGTTCCAAGTACTTAGGAGAGGTTAGTGCCAACTCACTTAGACCGCTATATAAGTTACCCGATTTGTAATCGTACTTAAACAGTCTGTTAACATAGTGGCCGGGGGGTCACTAAACTCTATACCCCTTAGGTATAAGACATCCTCTGAAAAAGTATTTGTTACTACCTCTAAATCTAGAGCTAAAATAGTATCCACACTTTTAATTTCATACCGATTTATAAATTTTTCTTGAACATCTTGTTGAGCTAACTAGGCAGCTTTTGTCATACCATCTTGGATTTGATCTTTCACCTCTATATAGTTTTTAAAACGATAATCTGACTGAATTTTATCCTCAATAAAATTCATGGTCTTATTTAGCTGATAACTTAAGAGATCTTGGAGATCAAACGTGGAAGTTTTATACAAAACATTGGGAGGTTGAACCTCCATTCCCGATTCTCGTGCATTTTTTGCCGTATTAAATAGCGCTGGAACTTAAGCGCCCTTCACGGGATCCTGTTTTTTGTTTATACTGGGATGAGCTCTAGTCCCGGTAGCTTCACCTAACGTTTGACCCAATGCATGATCAAATTGTGCATTCTTTTAACGTATAATCTCGAAATATTGATATTTAGTCAGCAATACATTTTTTGCCCGTCTTTCTAAATCTTGTAAATCTGCCCGCATGGCTGCAGCCCCGAATATACTAAACTCTATTATTTTTTCTGTTCGGATATATTCAACTTGATGCGATTCCCCATCCGGACCGCGAAAATTAAAAGCCTCATAAAGGCTATTACTTGACCCTGTTGGTAATATTAGAGCGTTATCTGGTAACGCTAAAGTGTCTAGTACAACTAAGTTTTTCTTACTAGGACTCACTACCTTTAAAATTGGTGAGTTGGGTGCGCCAATCAAGGAGTGAATAGGTGATTTTACATTTTTATTTTTAGGGGAAGGTACGCTAGAGCTAGGTGGTTAAATAGTTTCATCTGACATTTGTCTAATACTCGAGGAGCCCGAGTTCTAATCACTACGTGAAGTTCGGCTAGAAACTCCCAAAAGAGCTGCTTGACCTGGTAAATTAGCTGTTTGACTTTGACCAGCTCGAAGATTAAAATAAAGCAAGAAGCGAAAAAAAGCTAACCGGCAAACTGGAACTATTAAAATATTATTTATTGAATTTATTAATACTTGCTTATTATATTTTTTTTAAAGCTACAAACTGATTTATTTGGAGTGACTCAATATATTTAAGCACATTTTGTAAGTAAATATTTGTAATGTTTTGACCCACACTTATTGACGTGTTATCCTTACTAAGGTTATAAATTGAATGAAAAAAAATTTTGATTTCATGTCTAGTAAGCTCAACTGGCTTTTTGCTAGCGGTACGAGCGGCGTATTGGATTAAGCCAATTAAATAGTCCAATTTATGGTCAAGGCAATCGTTAAAAAATAAATCATAGTTTATAATAATTGGGGCCAATTCTAGATCAAATGAAGATACCATTTGTATCGGCTTAAAAGTTGGTAGAGCTTTTTTGGCGTTTTGAGCAGTTAAAGTGGTCTTATTTTCAGTTTTTTTTAATGAATAAATAAAAGTAATAAATCCACTGATATCGTTAGCTTTTTTCTTTGTTACAAGTTTATATTTTGGCATCGTTCTCTTTTTGGGATTTATAGTTTTTTAAAAAAAGTACCAATACATCAAAACTTCCCAATGCAAAAACATCCTCAGCGAGTTGGTGGCTCGTAGCTTTATTGATATGAAAAAGACTTAAATAATTAATTACACCTTGTTTAAGAAAGCTATGATTATCGTAGTAGATACGAGAGGGACTTGCTTCCATTAAGGAAGAAATTATTTGCATACTAGTATCATTATCAGTTACTAAAGAAAATTTTTTTAAGATCTCTCCAAGTATAGGACCAACATAGATTGATCGCCCCAATTCATTGGCCAGCTAAAAACAGTGGGAGGCTTATTATACGGAGTAAAATATGCTTTCCCCGTATATGCTGTAAATTTTGCTTTGTTATATGTGTTCCACCTATCATAACAGATTTTCCACTTATATAGTTCTTCCTTAATTAAATACAAAATCGTTGAGGTTACTATTATACCGGCTAACCAATCTTTTATAATTAAATTATTCTTATTATAGGCAATTTGATCAACAATATTCTTTAGATTAGTTTCAAAGCCTTCTGGAGTTAGATAATCAGCTATGTAGTCTCCACTACCTTCAATGATTTTAATAATCTCGTCGCTACTCATGCCTCTAATTGTACGGGCGCCGACAACAACCTAGGTTGCATCATCGCTGATAAAAGGCCAGTGATGCGTAGCATTGAGTCCATATTGCTTATAAGTCAACACCTCAGAAAGTAAAATACTATATTGCTTATAAAATTTATTAACCAGCTTTACTCCTTTTTATTGTTTAAATTTTTTATTCTTTAAATTAAATTTTTTTATTAGTTAAATGTGGATATTCGAATTATATCACAAAAGCCTGCTTGTATAAATTAATCTCACCTTTCTCCTAAACGTAACAGTTTTTTTTCGGTGGTTATTATTTAAGGTATATAAGCAAAGCTTGTTTACCGATGGGCCATTGCCAATTGGCACTGGCCCATTGGTAAAGACCTCACTGTTGTCTAAATTACAAACGAAGTTTGTAATAAAGGTTGTCTAAGGTTTATGCTTTGCATAACCTCAAGTGGTTTTTTCGGGAAAACCTTAAGACGAATCCAAGGTTTTTGCGGAGCACAAACCAAGCGTTGTTCTTTCAGAACAAAGGTTACCGACAAGGTGATGATAAGGTGGCGGCTACCCTAACCCTTTCAAAGTTAGGGGTAAGGCAAGATTATCAATAATCAAACAAGATAATCTTCTCCTTAGAAGGCCGAAATTTAGATTGTCCGGCTCCCAAAAATTTAGGCCCAGACCTATTTCTCTAATTATAATTTCCAATATTTTTTATTTTGGTAAAGCCGGTCTAAAATTGATTTTTAAATAAGAGTGACCGGGCCAAACAAATCCTCCACGATTAGGTGGAACAACATCATTGAGTTGATCAGGATCTATTTTTTTAAAATTTGGCGGCACAGTTTGGAATTTCCAAGCCGGATCTTCGAGATCATGCAATGACTCTGCTATTAGTTTATTTTGTGGATCATTTAATTGTTCGTAAAGTAGGGTATAAGACACTGGCAAAGCACTTTTTGGCTTTTCTAACATAGTTGTTGGTAATGGCCACATAGTAAAATCTACTTTCTTAGTATTTTGAAAAAGTTTCGTAAGTGTTGGATAATCTTTAATTTGTTGAGCACTTTCAAAGTTAATATTATAACCAGCGGTAGAACGTGGTAATAATCTATTAGTAATAACAAATTTTCTTAATTGCTCATCCCACCCAGTATAAAAAGGAATTGGATTTGTTAGTTCAATAAAAGGCTTATTTTTCTCACTATTTAAATGTAATTCTTCATGACCAATTACACTATTAGTAAGTTTTAAGTTTTTATATAAAGGTTGATCAAATTTTAATATCATTTTTTTTGAGAACTTGTCTTCTTGGTTAAAAGTTATTGAAAATAGCCGACGAACAACTTTTAATGTTCCCTTAAATTGTTGATTATAAACTCGATCTGCGTAACTTTTTGAACCATTAAAAAAAGTTTGAAAGTCTTTTGTATAAGGTAATTTTTGATAATAACGAAGGCTGTCATAATAGTTGGATAAGATCAGCCGCTTTTGAAATAAAGTTTCTTCTTCTTTTGGACTTAATGAATATGATGAGGGTTGGCGACGCAAAAATAAATCAATATCCGCATTTAGTAATACTTTATAAATTGGGTTTGAATAATATCTTTGCTTAATAGTTTTTTCTAACTCCGGATCTACAGTATTTGAGGTCTCTTGGAAAAATTGTTGAGAAAAACTGGTATCTAACAGAGGTTCTAATGGTTGAGCTATTTTGAAGTCATTATTAATTCTATCATTTAATTTAAAAAAATAATCACTTGGTCCAGAATTTTGAGAACTAGCATCTAAACTCTGAAAATTATCTAGATTATCTAAAAACTCTTTATCAGTTGTATTCAACTGTCTTGTACCCACTACTTCAGGTAAAGTATCTTTTTGTATTAAAGCTAGATCTTCAGTTACCTTAGGCTGAGGATAATTAGCTTTTCTAGGTGAGGTAGGCTCTTCTTGATAAGAGGTTAGAGTTTCTATTTCACTTTGTTTTTGGCCCAAGTTTTGATTAGTTTTTTTAAAAAACCCTGAAATTAACTTACGAGATTTTTCAGTTCGATATAAAGCTTGACGATCTTGGCGAGCTGTCCAAGCATATTCACCTTGATAATTTAAATCCTCAAAACTCTCATTTGTATCTGGGAGCAAGTAACTACCCCTATCAAAAGGGGTTACGTCTGTACCTAGAGATTTAAGTCCAGAATATCCTCCTAAAACACCAGGTGAGTCTTTTAAATTTTTTGAAGAAAAAATAGTTTTTTCAAAAGCCTTATCTTGAGAAATAAAACCGAGTGATCCTGCAAAAAGATATTCTAAGCTATAAAACGGAATAGAAGTAAAAGTAAAAGCTATTATAAGTGTTAACAAACTAAAATTTATCTGTCTAAGCCAACGAGAATAAGAAAGGCCAGATAATTTTAAATACACGTTGCTTACTTGTAAACATCCAATAATAAAAAAGCTGGTAAAGACTATACTTCCTAGTAAGATACCAATTAGATAAGAACTATGCGCCAAAACCGATCCTGGATTTGTTAGTGAAGAAAAATTATCTAGAATCGTGGGTTGCGGATTTAAAGTCAAATTGCCAAAATAGGTAAAAAAACAACTTTGCTCAGTCCAAGTTAAAACAAAATTAATAAAAAAAATTTGTATTAATTGTGATTTTTGAGACCAATCAAATTTACGGATCGTATGTTCATGAGCCATATCATAAACAACGGTTAATGTGAAAAAAAGGCCAATAATATAGCTTAACGGCTCATATGATAACCAAGGGATTACAGTTAGTCTTAGACCGAATAAAACGGAGAATAAAAAGCAAGTATAACCTATAATTGTCCCTATACTAGAAATAAGACCTGCAGGAACACCTTGAATTAACAAACGTCGTACAGAAATCAAATGAGTTGTAGATAATGGTAAGCATAAAAAAAAACTATTTAAAAGCCCAATTATAAATTTATTATTATCATAAGTGGGAACTTCTAATAATGTAAAAAAATTAGATAAAGGTGTATCTAAAAAATAGGTTTCTTTTAAAATTGTCGTAGAAATTTGTGGTACTATAATAGGTAAATAAGCGAGATCTCGTAGCCATTGAAAACTCAGAACATAAACAGCTAAAAATTTTATACTCGAAAAAATATATAAGAAAGTTTGCTGAGTTAGTTGTTGCAAAGTAATATCAACCGAGACAGAATCATATACATTGTTTAATAAGTCAATATAATCTTTTATTGCTGTAACAAATGACATAAGTAATTTTTAATAGTAAGGTATATTGTTTCAAATAAAGTGTGCTTTACTGCTTGATAATTCCAATTACATAAAAAAGTCCAGAACAAAAAAAAATACAAAATATGCTAGAGACGCACAGCGGACGTTTTTTCTCTCTTTTATCTCACTCTAACCTAACTCTGAAAGAGCAAGGTTATCTAAATCCCTACGGGATTTTGATTACCCCGTACCCTAAATCGGTATATAAGCAAAGTTTGTCTAAATATAAACCTTAAAAAAATAAACAGAATTTATTTGCTCAGTATATAAAACAAAGTTTTATATAAGGCTTACAGAAAGCTTATAAATTTAAATCAACGATTCCAACTTAAGGTGAGAATCAAGCCAGGCAGTGATCAAAGACCGCAACCAGGTTTTATTTAAAAAATAAAATAATCTTACGCAGAAGACGGGAGCCTAAACCATAAGCCCAGAATAAACAAGGTTTGTTCAGTATAGAATCTAACAAAGAAGATTTTTTTCTATGCTTCGGTAGTTAAAAAAGCCAAGCTTGTTTTAATAAACCTATCCCTACGGTAAACAAGCGAAGCTTGTTAACCTTGCTCTTTCAGAGTGAGGGATTAGATCTTCTATATTTTAGCTCTTTTCTGCACTTAACCCTTGATTTCGCTTTAGTAAGATCATGATAGAAACAAGGTTATCTAAATTCTAGATAACAAACGAACTTTGGTATCCAGTGCTTGTTAAATTACAAACTTCGTTTGTAATAAAGTTTTTTTTTTCAGAGAAGATCTTTGGGATTTGAATTCCCGTAGGGTTCAGGTAAAGACTACGTTACTAACATAGTTAGTAGTTTAGCCTAGCTTCTAAAAATTCCTACAGAATTTTTATGACGTTTTTTCTGAGCAAAGATTAAGGGATAAAAAAGTAAGTCTACATTGAAGTTTGTTACGAACAAAATACGTCACTTAGATAAAATTAGTTTAATATACTCCGTATCTTCTATATAGCTCTAAAAAAAAGTGAATTATATAATTTCTTCGTTAAAAATTAAATTTTAAAGATTTTGGTTTTTATTTTCAAAAAACGTAAAACTTGGTCCTTCTTTCCAAGAATACTTATGCACTCATATAAGGAAAACTGTTATTTGATATCTAATTTGGGCTAAAATTTATCCTAAAAAGAGAAACTTTGATTTAGACGAAAGGTAAACGTTTAGTTTATATTTTGCACAAATAATTTTAGTAACAATAGAAAGAAGATACAGTAAAGACAAAATAGTTAGATAACAATTAGTAGTAGATACTTTTAGTCGGTAAAAAAAATTCTTACGAAATTTAAATAACCTTGATACTATGGAGTAAGACAATTGGCTTCGAATAATTCACTTCTAATCGACGAAATATTATTTTTAAGAAATTGGTTGCAAAAAACTCTATTTTTAATTATTAAAAGTCAAAATAAAAATTTAACGAAAATTTTGATTCCAAGATTGGAAAAAATTAATGCTAACAAGTAAAAATAATGATAGCATTAATACGACTGTTCCAATTACTGTTGCACCTATATAATCATATTGCTCAAGATTTTGGAAGATTAACACAGAGGCAATCAAATCTTTTAAAGGAAAATTAGAAGAAATAATTACAATTGATCCATATTCTCCAATTGCTCGTGAGAAAGCTAATGTGACTCCTGTTAATAAAGCTGGCACTAATGGTGGGAAAATAATTTTTATGAAAGTTTGCCACGGTGAGGCACCAAGAGACCAAGCAGCTTCTTCCAATTCAAGTTCCATTTCTTGTAGTACGGGTTGTAACGTACGAACAACAAAAGGAAATGAAACAAAAATCATTGCTATTGTAATTCCTAAACGTGTAAAAACGATTTGTATCCCAAAATCTTTTAAAATGGATCCTATCCACCCTTGATCACTATAAACAGTAGCTAAAGTTAAACCTGCTACAGAGGTTGGTAATGCAAAAGGGAGGTCGACCGCCGCATCTAACAATTTTTTGCCTGGAAATTTGTAACGAACTAAAACCCAAGCAAGGATAAAACCAAAAACAGCATTTACTAAACAAGCACAGAAAGCCATAGACATTGTTACAAGATAAGCTGAGATGGCTATTGGTTCAGTTGCAATTTCCCAAAAGCGTACTATTAGTGTTTGACTTGCTGTGGCTAATAGCGAGATTATAGGAAGAATAAGCATGAATACAAGATATAATAGAGTAAAAAACCAAGGCCATGAGTTTTTGAAAAATACCATAAACTTCTCCTTGAACTCTTTAAATTTTTTGTAAATACACGTTGATTTTTGCAATTATGAATAAATTATTAACTTAAGTTTCTTATAACGAAAAAACTAGCTTTTAGTCTAAAGAGGGTAAAATATAAAAATCAATACTACTTGTGGGAAAAGCTTTCTATATAGCCATAGTGTTTGCAATATATCTATCTATTCGTAAAGAAAAAATTTTATTAAGACTTTATATAAATTCACCAGGTAAAAAATGTTAGTTTTATCAGAAATATTTATTTAAGTTATAAATTCGGTCTAAAAATAAAATATCTTATTTTATTAGGTTTATTACTATTATTAGCCCTTTGTAATGATAACTAGTTTAAACTTTAACTCTATTTTTGTTTAAAGTGTATACAAAGCCTAAACTAAACTTGCGTACAATTATTTTATGCTAAAAATTATCATTCTGAGGTAGTTAAAAAAGCTAAGTAAGAATTATAACTCTCAAACTTTCTTTATTTACAACTTGATTTTTTTACAAACAGATTTTTTTAGATAGACGTTCTCCGTAAAGTGGAACTGTAGTCTCAATAAACTTTATAAGCTAATAAAAAGTAAAGGGTTTTTTATTTTAATCCAAAAATTTATTGCAAAAAATAGGTAATCTAAATGTTTTATCTGAAGGATAAAACCTTCGGTAAACAAGCGAAGCTTGTTAACCCGGCTCTTTCAGAGTTGGGAGTGAGGGAATTGACTTGATATGATAATTAGTTTAATTACCTTAACTAGAGTTAATAATTGAGTATTGTATTTATTATTTTTTAATAACAAATGGTTATTTGTAGATTTACTAATTTACAGAATTTATGTGGACAAATATTTTTCACCTTCTTTTATATAAAAGTTTATATCTTAAACTTAATGTTTAAAAAAAATTTTAAAATAACCTAGGTAAACTAATTTTTTAAAGTAAAAAATATTACAAACTAGTCAAGATTCTTTTATATTAAATTAAGCCTAAAAAGCCTAGTTATGGTAGAACCATATAATGGGTCAACCGATCACTCGTAATTACATTGTTTTCTATTAATTTTTCTAACAAACCTGCAATTTAAAAATAGAGAGTTTTGCCTTATAGCTAAATATTTTAAGTTTAGCCAGAAAATTTATAGCTATTAACTTTTATAAAAAAGATTTGCTAAATTCAAGCAGTTAGAAAAGCTGTTAAGACACTTACACTTGCCTGCATAATGACTTTACTTTAAAGTAATAAAAATAAGTTTTTGCTTATTTTTATTACCTTGCCCCCAGAGGAGACGTCTCTCCTACTTTTAGCTAAATTACAAACGAACGAAGCACTGTAGCACAGAAAGAGGAAAAATAGAGAAGAATTGGATTATATGCTGAACAAACAAAGTTTGTTCGAGACTTGTGTTCTTTGCTTGGGTCTTCTATGGCTTGTAACAACGTGTAGTCTACAGGTTGTACAGTTTATTTAAAATATAAAGTTTAGAAGTGCTCAACCAAGTTGATAGTTATGTGTTATCTTTGAGCGGGATTTCTTTTCGGGTACTGTAAATACGCTTTGCTTATTTAAATAACTTTTGTCCTTCGCGCCCAGAGCAAGTCTTTGGACAAATCCAAAATTTATAATCTGCACAAACTCAGGTTGCTAAATAAGAACTAAAGCGTTTAATAAACTTTACTTTAAATGCTTTACACCTTATTTAAAATATGAAATGTCCCATTTCGGGTAATATAAATAAGCGAAGCTTATTTATATTAGTTTAGGCAAACTTTTAATCAAATTAGTAGTCAGGTTGTTTCATCTGAAGGATGACACTTTATTGAAATTTGTCAGATTTAAATTTGGATACCTTCACCTCATTGGGGGGGGGAGTAAGGATAGGCTTTAAGTAAACCTGCTTACAATCAAATGCTATTAATAAAGAAAGGATAGAAAAAGCACTTTATGTTAACCTTCCAAGTTTAGATTAAATGAAATATAAAAAAATTTTCTGTAGTGTTGATAAAATTTACCCCATATAGCGAAGATTATCCGTAGGGTAAATCACCAATCTTTGTTGATACGAACAAGGTAATACCAAAACTCTTTGGTAATGCACATTTTATAGGAATTGTCCTAACCTTGTTTCTATTTCAAGATGATTAATAAGATAAGATTTTTACTTAAAAAATTAAAACTAGGGTTAATTTAAAAATACTTACTTATTTTTTTCATTAAGTAAATTTTTTAATACAGATTTAGCTATGGATAATGCTTTATGAGCTTGTTTTTCAGCTTTTTTTTTCCAAATCGTTCGGCGAGTCTTTGTTTTGGTTTTAGAAGTGCGTTTTTTAGGTACAGCCATTTAGTTTATTCCTTTGCCTGAAGGCTATTAAAATTACAGTTTGAAGTCATTCGATTTTTTAAAGTTATTTCGTACGTCAGTATAAATTTTAAAATATTCTTATATATTAAAATATAGACTGAACAAGTATCTTAGAAGAAATATAACATACCTAAAAAAAATAACCTTGTCATTGAATTTACAAGTGCCATCTATAAAATAAGGTTTTTAAAAATAAATAAATTTTATTGTTTTATCTATCGATAATTTAAATCTCTATAGAATTGTGATAACTCAGAGCAATAATAAAAGTTGTAAACAAATATAGAAAATAAAAAGCAGGATAACTACATTTTATCTAAGTGACGAATTAAGTTTGTTACCAAATTTGGCCGACACTTAATAGCTTTAACTAGAGTTTTACGAAACCTGAAGAAACTTGGCTTATAAGCCTTACAGTAGAAAAACTTTCAATAAATTTTTCTTTAAATTATAAATTTTTTTGTAATAATGTTTGATCCTAAAAATAAAACCTACAGAAAAAAATTTTGGTAATATAAATAAGCAAATATTATTTAAATTGCGGGGTTTTTTAGAAGGCCGGCCGGTATAAAAGCAAGCCTAGCTTAAAAATTTTAGTGTCCGCTAATTGAAACTTTGATTTATGTATAAAACTTATCAAATTTTATTTTATTGTTCCTTTTTTATTAGATGTCTACCACTAGAATTTGTATAAATGTAAAATTCTTTCAAGTATAAATCCAATTTTTAAAGTTATTTGTGTAATTCAGGTATTCCATTAAAGACTTTTAACAAGAATTAATTATTTTATAAAAACATTAACACTTTAATTGTAACAAAGTTTCTTTTTTCGTTCTAGTAATAAATTTAAGTTTTTTAAAAAGACACGATATGTTACGAACAAAGTCTGCAAAGGGTAATCAACTTTTAGTTGATAACCTTGCCTCTTCGGTAAACAAGCAAAGCTTGTTAACCTTACCCCTTCGGGGTGAGGGGAGAGAAGGCTTTTAGTCTTAATTCTTTAAAATTTTTTATTTATGGATCCATTAATTAATACAGAACTCTAATTTTTAAAAATAAAAAATTAAGGAAAGCGATTTAATAAGAAAAATCAATATACTTTATTTTGAATTTTAGACTTAAAAGAGTTAATAAGTTATAGCTAGAAATTGTGCTATAAAAAATAAGGGTAGCCGGAGAATTCTAATAAAATTTTTTAACTACCAACTTTAAAAGCATCAATAAAAAAGCCTAGCATAATCCCAAGTTTAAAAGAATTTACATTTCTATAAAAATATTTTTTTCTTTCTTCTGTTAGTAAATTAGTCTTTATTTTAAAATTCTGGGTAATATGCCCTTTCTGCCTTACACTTTGCAACAACGTAAAAAATTTTGTTTTGATTAAGAGTAAAAACTGAAATGGGGTTTCTACATCCAGAGCTGCAATTACATTTCTTTGTTCAGAGCTATAAACTAAGCAATTAATTACCTCAATAGTACTAATAATTAGCACTATACTAACAATATGGGAGTTAATTTTCTCCGGGAAATTAGGTAAAAAAGTCCCAAATAAACTTCCTATCACGAATCCCAAAAATAATAAAAAAAGTTTAGTAGAAAAATTTTTTTTCTTAGAAATAAATGTATTTTGAATAATCGCAATAAAGTTGCCAATGCTTATAACTAGTCGTGTAGTAGAGTCCATAAATAAAATGTCCTTAAATTTTTTTTAAATGTCAGACTCAATAAGAGCCTTTTATTCTTCACTAACTTATATACTAGACTAATATCTATAAAATCTTAATTCACCTTGATACACTCATAGAAGTATAGGCTATAAAATTATTAAGAACGTTAGTATCTTTTAAAAGTTAACATACTAGAAAATGCAAAATGTGATGTCAGAACGATATAGTTAGCGGTTTCTTAGATAAATATAGCTAGAATGTTCACATGCTGAAATGACAGACTAAAGAGGGTGTGCTAATTAATAGTACAGAAAAAAGATTTTTAGATTGCTGTTTTACGACACATATAATGTCATTTATTAAAAAGGTACATATATTAATAGGCTTATTTATTTCCCGATTTTAATAACAATTTACTCTTAAACATTTACATTTAAATTAGCTTTTTTTAATCTCCCCATTAAAGTCATTATTTCTAATAAAAGCATAAATTTATACAGTGACATTACCCAAAACACCTCTATTTTATTTATTAAGCCTGTTTCGTCGCAAACTTTATTTAAGTTTAGTTTTGATATAGAAATAAAAAGTTTTAAAATAGTATTGATCAATGGTCAAACATCAAGTTTGATATTCTAGACGAAGCTTTCAGTATAATATGGTTTTAGCAAATAAGCTCACTTAGATTAAGTATAAATTTACTATCTTACAGAACGGTTAGTTATAAATATTAGCTTTAAATTTAATAAGAAGACAAATCTAGGTTTAAAAATTCAACTTCTATAGACGATTTTTTATTATAAAGCCCAAAGCTTACGTAATATAAAATCCTGCTTTTTTATTAAATTCAATAACCTTCAAAATTAATAAAAATTAGTAAAACAGACTGAATTGAAACCATCTTAAAAAACGGAGAAGGAGGGATTCGAACCCTCGGTAGTTTTGACACTACGCCGGTTTTCAAAACCGGTGCATTGAACCGCTCTGCCACCTCTCCACTATAACTATCGAAACTTGTTTGTAGTAATTATTATTTCTTTACCATCAAAATATACTATAATTTCTGACTCTGTCTCAGCCTAAAAGAGTAAGGTTTCTACAGAAAAAGTCTGGTTAGTTTAAATTACCAATAAGTCTTAGTTAATTTAAATTTTTTTAAACTATAAAGGTATAACTATTATAAAGAAATTTATAGAAATTTGCAATAAATTTTATATAAAACAAAAAGTATATTTTTAAAAAAGCAATAAATAACTCACGTAAAACGTTGTGTCATTACTACTAATTAAGCGGGTAACGCGATTCGAACGCGCGACATTCTCCTTGGCAAGGAGATGCTCTACCACTGAGCTATACCCGCAATTTATTAAATTATATAAATTGTACTTTTTTTCTAAAAAAATTGCAAGAAAAAACTGTTTTCTTCTTTTTGTAGCTTTTTTAAAAATAAGAAACAAATTTTTTTTAAATTTAAAAAATTAGAAATATAAGATTATCAAATAAAGTTTTATATTAAATATTCAAATAACTATATTTAGTCAGATAACTTGAAATTTAGTCAGATAACTTTAAATTTTTATGATGTCACTCCAATTTTTATGATTTCATTCAAATTTTTCTATACTTTTTATTTTGTAAATAGTTTAATTTCCTATACTAGATTTAAATTATATAAAGCATTATTAATTTGCACTGGCTTATTTAACTTTAAATGGTTCGCTAAGTATAACAAAAAAATTTAGACGACACTATAGAAAATCGTTTTGTATAGCCTTCACAAGACTAGCTAGGTGTATTCTGTATTGATTAGTTTTATAATAGCTTAAAAGTAAGAACTTTATTGTTAATTTTTTATAGAAAACTTTCTTTACTGCCAAGGGAAATCTTAATTAAAATAAAGGTAAGACGGGGCTTATAGTATTGCTTTGATTTATTTTATGTACTATTTTGTTCACTTATAGGTTGTTAATTTTAAAGCTAAAACTAAAAATATATCTTTAGAGAAAAAAGCTTTTTCGTAAAAGTAGCTTGGTTAGAGACTTAGGTACAAAAATTAAAAAAAAACAGTAGCAAAAATTATAGTAGGTGGGATTACTTTTTTGAGCTAACAAGCTAACGTCTTTAAGGAAAAAACTAGTAGGAAGAATAAAGCGTTCGAACATTTAAATAATCTTTCAGTATTTTATAATCAAAAGCTGTATTGTAACTTTAAAAAACTTGTCAGTCAAAACTTTATTTAATAGAAGACTAATAGTTTTTTAGTTATATGAAAAGATTAGGATAATTTTGGCGACAAAAAACTCTGTCCCTTTAAATGTTTAAAATTAATGAGTATCTTTGTAAATTTTAATGATATTTAAAGTTTGCGACTAAGATTATTCCAAATGAAATTTTACACAATTTGCTGCTATCAAAAGATAAGGTTTTATTCTTTAGATTAAAGTGTATTACGACTAAAGTTTCTAACTTAGATAAACATTTTAGTTTATACACTTGCTTTTGCAACTGTCTCGCTTTAAAAGACCAAGTGGATTTAAATTAGCTTTGCTTCTTTTGATTTATGAAGG